CTGCCATTACTTCATCAAGACCATGAATACGAGCAATGCCATCGCCTACTTGAAGTACGGTGCCAGTATTCACAATCTTGACTTCTCTATTATATTGCTCAATACGTTCACGGATAATATTACTAATTTCGTCGGCTCGAAGGGTTGCCATGAGTCTTGCTTAATTCTTTTTCCGAAGCAAAGGAAAAATAAATAAATAATGCCTACAGTAGAAGGACTAGTCAGTTATTTCTTTCATCGCCCCAAACATACCAATATTAGCACTGATGGTGCGTAAATGTAACTCGTTGTTCAAACAACTATTCAGAGTTCCTAGAGCTCCTTGTAAGGCTTGTTTAAAAACGCGTTGTCTGACTTGATTAATCGCTCTTTGTTGTTCAAACTGAATGGTTTCGTTTTTGTAATTTTCTAATCGTTCCAAATTCTGATAAGTTGAATTAATCAAATTCAATTTTTCTCGTTCTATTTCGGAGTATCCATTCACTCGAAACTCATCCGCTTCCATTTTCACTTTCCGTAAGCGGGCCTTGGCTTTTTCCAGCTTTTCAATGGCCCCTTCGCGCAGCTCTTCTGAATTTCGAATAGTACTCAGGATTCTCTGTTTTCGATTATCTAATAAATCACTTAATGAAAGTAGATTATCTTCCCATTAATTTCAAAAATTCCATGATCTCTTCCCGAACCAAACATGAATCTTTCGATTCATTTGGCTCTCACGCTCACTTACTTATGGGGCATTCCCATATCTCTTTTTTTTATGTAATGAGCTTATCCTCTCTTCTCTGTTCGGATTCCAAAATATTAAATCGTTGATCCAAGACCAGAATATTCGGAGGACTCTTCCGACCAGACAAAAAATCTGTAATTATCGGCAAGGTTGTTTTTTTTTTATTTATTTTTTTTTTTCAAATCCAAAAAATTCCGCTTACTTTTTACTTTATACATAGGTCGTCGATTCCGCATTGGATAAAAAGGGATAGGATTCCCATTTTTCCAGTAAAAGGTTCAAATCATTTTATCGATATGAGTGTTCTATATCGGATAAAACGCAACTATTCATTTTGAAACCATCTCTATACTAAACTAACATAGTGGTAGAAAGAGCACCAATGTTGCGCCCGGACTTCAAACAATTTAGCTTTAACCATATTTAGGGTCCCATATTATTGGTTGATAGAGAATCAAAGGTTATTTACCAATGAATCGCGAAATGCTATGGTTCGTACATATGATTTCTGAATTTATTCAGAAGTAATTCGCGAGATCGTGCACCTCCCTTTCCTAGTTATTCTCTTTCCTAGTTATAAAGAATAAAGCGCAGCTGGTTAGATCCAGCTTATTCTTGAAATAAACAACTCGCACACACTCCCTTTCCAAAAAAAATCAATACACCAAGGACTACACTTAGATTTATTGGATTTGTTGCTAAAATATCGGTATTAAACCCGAAACTCCCGGCGGATGGCCAGTGACCCAAGGAAACGAAAGAATCGGTTACATTTTTCATATGATCTCCTTTTATAGATAGGACTAAACAGAGTTATTTTTTTATTACTTCGCCCTTTCTTTTTTTATTTGATTTGATTTCCCTATTTCTCAATATATTTAATTATTTGATTTTTTATTATTATTATTGGGAGCTTCAATTGAAATAATAATAATAAAAAATCAAATAATTATTAGAATTAGGTCCAGGTCTCATATCAATTGCGAATATCTCATTTGTTGTAACGCTTCCTAAAAAAGGGGTTCCGTTGGACTGAGAACGGGAAGGAAAAAGCGAGTCGATCCGCTAATTCCCGATCCTCAAATTAGTCCTTCCCACGGGGTATTATCTCAACGAATAAGTTAAAATTATTGTAGGAGTGAAGTCTTGATATAATTAGAAAAATCAAGCGGCAAATCCAAGGTAATAAAGAAAGACAAAAACAAGGACTTTTCTAGGATTAAACAAAGGGATTTGCAAATAAAAGCGCTAATGCCACGACCAATCCATAAATTGTTAAAGCTTCCATAAAAGCCAGACTAAGCAATAAAGTACCTCGTATTTTACCCTCTGCCTCTGGTTGTCTCGCGATACCTTCTACGGCTTGGCCCGCAGCAGTACCTTGACCAACTCCAGGTCCAATAGAAGCCAGCCCTACAGCCAATCCAGCAGCAATAACGGAAGCAGCAGAAATCAGTGGATTCATGGTAAGCTCCTCGCATAAAAATAAAGAAATGGTTAATGATACAAGCAACCAATGAATTATGACTTATTATTCTTTATTCTATTACTAATCTACTAATCCAGTCGAAATAACTATGAACTACAGATTAAATTAAATTTAAAAATTTTTTAAATTTTAAGTAATGAGATTTTTGAATGAGCAGAACTGCTTTGCTTTGATCTCGCGTTTTTAGTTCCTATCGATGGAATCTTTACCAATCCATAATCAATCCAATCCATAAGGACCTAGTTCTTCCATTTCATTTATTTGTTCCGAACCATTCTTTCAAT